GGTTAAATATGTTGGATTTTTTAGCATTGAGAAACTCATCGATAAACTTAGTAGAGTTTTTTAGGCTAATTTTTTGGAAATATTTATTGTGATGGATCGATATGACACGTATATATATATATATAATGCGGATGGCTAACCCATATTTCAACTTGTTAGCTGGCACGCTCTTGAGCCTTCCTTGGTTTCGGGGTTTGACAAGGAATACAGGATTCGCTGAGCGTAGGGGGTAGGGGGGTTTGTCGCGCAAAAGCCAAAAGGGGGGGCGTATATATAAGGGTAAGCTGAAGAAAGGATAATATGTTATGCACTTGATAGAGTAATATGTAATTCTTAAGTTATGTCTTTTAATAATGAACCTAGTTTAATCCATGCAAGGAAATACACTACCTTGATATATCATTTGAGTTTACACTCTGAGATGCAAGTTGAAGGGAAACCAAAAAAAGAGAACCCTATGCATATAAATGAACGCTCGGCATGTTGGGTAACGAGGAGTATGTCATTACACCACCGTCTTAATCAGATGCCAGTATAATTAATAGAGGGTGGAATCTTATAATTATGGACCTGAAATAGGAACCAGATACAAGGAATAGTTCACAGTGTGCGACCCCCACATTTTGTGTCCCTGATTCTATCATGGATAGTATGCCTTATATGGACCGGTTGGTGGTCTCTTACTACATTAATATGTTTAAACTAAACCTTAGTTGTTTATTTCAAGGAAAGATGTGAGAGCCATATGTAGGGGAAAAACCTATTTCCCAGCTTAAAATAAATTATTTGTGAGTTTTAACAATTTGCGTATGTACGTCTTGGACGTTAGTACTTGCTTTTAGGTTAAAATAAATGAATGGTGATAATACATATATATGTACTAACACAGTACATAGATACATATCATGCAGTAACCATATAGGTTACTACCAGAAGATAGTTTAATTTAGAATTCTGGCTTTGGGAGCCAGGGGTGGGAGTTAAAATCTCCTTTTTCTGGGCGCTAGGAGGGGGTTTAACCCTCGATCTTCGGATTACAAGACCGATGCTTTTACGCTAAGCTACTAGGGCAAGCTCATTTCAGTGCTTTATTCTCTATTCATCCTGCCAGTGGGACAAGAATAAGGAAAAGCGCAAAGTATAGAATCGATGCGGCTTGACCAATAACAATATATGGATGTTCTACAGGTATACCTCCAATTCATGTTAAGATAAGTATGTCTGCCACCAGGGTTCAGAATAGGAATTGGGTCATAGGGCGGAAGGTTAGTCCTCGTTGTTTTGAGGTGTGCAGGATTGGTACAACTAGTAGTACAAGAATGCTAAATAGCAGTGCGAGGACCCCTCCTAGTTTATTTGGGATAGATCGTAGGATCGCATAAGCAAATAAAAAGTATCATTCAGGCTGGATATGTGGGGGAGTGACTAAGGGGTTTGCTGGGATAAAATTTTCTGAGTCACCCAATAGGTTGGGGGAGAATAGTGCTAATGATGTAAGGGCTAATAGTATTAGCACGAAACCAAGAAGGTCTTTGTATGAGAAGTATGGATGGAAAGAAACTTTATCCGCATCAGAGTTTAGGCCGGCCGGGTTGTTCGATCCGGTTTCGTGTAGAAATAGTAAGTGTAGGATGGTTGCGCCGGCGATAACGAAGGGTAGGAGGAAGTGGAAGGCGAAGAATCGTGTCAGTGTTGCGTTGTCTACTGAGAAGCCTCCTCAGATTCATTGGACAAGAGTATCTCCTATATAAGGTACTGCTGATAGTAGGTTTGTAATTACTGTGGCGCCTCAAAAAGATATTTGGCCTCATGGAAGTACATAGCCGACGAAGGCGGTTATTATAACTAGAAGGAGTAGGACTACACCAATATTTCAGGTCTCTTTATAGAGGTAAGACCCATAATATAGGCCTCGGGCAATATGTATATAAATACAGATGAAGAAGAATGATGCTCCGTTAGCATGTAGGCTTCGGATAAGTCAGCCATAGTTAACGTCTCGGCAGATATGGGTCACTGATGAAAATGCGGTTGAGATGTCAGAGGTATAGTGTATGGCTAAAAATAATCCTGTCAGAATCTGGGTAATTAAACATAACCCTAGGAGGGATCCAAAGTTTCATATTACTGAAATATTAGATGGCGTTGGGAGGTCAACTAGTGCATCGTTAGCGATTTTTATTAGTGGGTGGGTTTTTCGTAGGCTTGCCATTATTGTTCCTGTAGTTGAATTACAACGGTGGTTCTTCAAGTCATTGGTCTCAGTTAAAGTCTGAGCAGGAATCATGACCTATCTTGTGTTTTTATTATTGGTAGCTTTAATTGTGGGGCTAATTGCTGTTGCTTCTAATCCAACGCCTTATTTTGCTGCCTTGGGTTTAGTAGTGGCGGCGGGGGTTGGGTGTGGGGTATTAGTTGGTTGTGGGGGGTCTTTTCTATCCCTAGTTCTCTTTCTAATTTATCTAGGGGGGATGCTTGTGGTATTTGCTTACTCGGCAGCTTTAGCTGCTGAGCCTTTTCCAGAGGCTTGGGGGAGCCGTTCGGTGGCTGGGTACGTCTTAATTTATGTACTGGGTGTCGTTTTGATAGCCGGATTATTCTGAGGGGAGTGATATGAAGGTTCTTGGGTAATTGTTGATGGATTAAAAGAGTTCTCTACGCTGCGAGGGGATGTTGGTGGCGTGGCTATAATATACTCCTCTGGGGGTGCAATATTAGTTATTTGCGCTTGGGTATTGCTTTTAACATTACTTGTGGTACTGGAGCTCACTCGGGGCTTGAGCCGTGGCAGCCTTCGGGCAGTTTAAATAAGGACTAAGAGGATTGCTAAGGTTATGGTTAAAAGGAAGATGGTTAAATATGTTTTAATTATCCCTAGTTGAATATCATTCAGTATCTTTGCCATTATTATTTGGGCGAGCGTTAGTCCTTTTGGTCCTGCTGTTTGGAATCATGTTTGGTCAAGCTTAGTGGCAGCTGATTGTCCTAAGATCAGATTGGCTTTTGGGGAGAGACGGTGAATTAGTGTGGGGAAATAGCCTAGTATGTTTGAGAAGTGGTGTGTAGGGGTTGTAGGGGTAATTTTAATTTGTTTATTAGTTATCGCTGCAAGTTCTATAGCAATTAAAAGCCCAATAATTGTTACAATAAGGGCTGCCAGCTTTAGGGTGATGGGTATTATTATAACGGGTGTTTTTAAGGGGAGGAAATTACATGTAATTAGGAGTCCCGCAATGATGCTTCCTCAAGCAAGTCGTTTGATAGGGTTAATTACTAAGGGGTTATTTTCGTTAATAGGGGATAATGGTAAAAATCGAGGGGATCCCATGGTTACAAAATATACGACTCGGAAGCTGTATACTGCGGTAAATGAGGTGGCAATTAGTGTTAAGGTTAGGGCCCAGGCGTTAAGATAAGAGGTGTTTAGGGCCTCAATAATGGCATCTTTTGAGAAGAATCCGGCTAGAAATGGAGTACCCGTTAGCGCAAGGCTGCCAATTGTGAGGTAGGTTGAGGTGGCGGGTATGAGTTTGTGGAGTCCTCCTATCTTTCGAATATCTTGTTCATCATTTAGGCTGTGAATAATTGATCCAGAGCACAAGAATAATATGGCTTTAAAGAATGCGTGTGTGCAAATATGAAGAAATGCTAGTTGTGGCTGATTTAGTCCAATTGTAACTATCATTAATCCCAGTTGACTTGATGTTGAGAAAGCTACAATTTTCTTGATGTCATTTTGGGTTAGGGCGCAGGTGGCCGTAAATAAAGTGGTTAGTGCTCCTAGGCATAGGCAGACTGTTAGGGCTAGCTTATTATCCTCTATAAGGGGGTGAAGGCGAATTAACAGGAAGATCCCGGCAACAACTATGGTGCTAGAGTGGAGTAGGGCTGATACTGGTGTGGGGCCCTCTATGGCAGAAGGGAGCCAGGGATGTAGGCCGAACTGGGCCGATTTTCCTGTTGCTGCAAGGATGAGTCCGACTAGGGGGATTGTCATGTCAAAGTTTTTTGATAAAAAGAAGATTTGTTGAATTTCTCAAGAGTTTAGGTTGATTGCGAATCAGGCCATGGCTAAAATTAGTCCAATATCCCCCACGCGGTTATATACAACAGCTTGGAGGGCCGCTGTATTGGCGTCTGCCCGCCCGTGTCATCAGCCGATTAGTAAAAAAGACATGATACCTACTCCTTCCCAGCCAATGAATAATTGAAATATATTATTGGCTGTAACAAGGGTAATTATAGCTACTAGAAATAAGAGTAAATACTTGAAGAACCGGTTTATGTTTGGGTCCGAGTGCATATATCATAATGCAAATTCTAGAATTGATCAGGTAACATATAGGGCAATAGGGGTAAAAATAAGGGAATAGTGATCAAATTTAAAGCTGATATTTGCGTCGAATATTTGTGTATTTATTCATTGTCAGTTTGTGGTAACACTTTCTACTCCTTGATCAAGAAAAATTATAAGTGGTAATAGGCTAATGAAAAATGCGGTACTAACGGCAGTTTTAACATGTGTCCCTGCTCACTCCGGCTTTTGGGGTTTTGGGCTTAGCGTCATTAGTAGCGGGAACATAAGAACCGTAAGAACTAAAATAAGTGAGGATGACATGATTAGGGTTACTAAATTCATAGTTCCCGCTTGGATTTGCACCAAGAGTCTTTGGTTCCTAAGACCAATGGATGAACTGTTATCCTTCAGGAGCGTAAGGAAGCCGAGGATTTTAACCTCGGTACATAAGGATTAGCAGTACTTACTGATGTCTGTCCTTCCTTGGTGAGTAAAGGGGTTTTAACCCCCGTCTTTAGAATCACAATCTAATATTTTGATTAAACTATACTTACTAGTAGCATCAGCCTCACATGAGTTCTGGCTTTGTTACAAGGAGAATTACTGGGATAAGGTGAAGGGCTATTAATAGGTGTTCCCGGGTGTGGAAGGGGGGCAGTTTCATGATATGGCTTGGTGCTGGGCCGCGTTGAGACATTAAGAATATGTAAAGGGAGTAGCTTGCGGTAATTAGTGTTCCTAGTCCTGTGAGTGCAATGGTTCAGGGAGACCAGTTAAATAAGGTTGTAATAATTATGAGCTCCCCCATTAGGTTGGGGAGGGGTGGTAATGCTAGGTTGGCTAGGTTGGCAATGAATCACCATACTGCTGTTAGTGGAAAAATTACTTGTAGGCCTCGAGCAAGAATTATAGTTCGGCTATGCGTTCGTTCATAGGCTGTATTGGCCAGACAGAATAATATAGAGGATACTAGACCGTGGGCGATTATTAAAATGATTGCCCCTGAGAAGCCTCATGGGGTCTGAATTAAAATACCCCCTGCTACAAGCCCTATGTGGCTTACAGATGAGTAGGCAATTAGTGACTTAAGGTCTGTTTGCCGTAGACAAATAGATCCGGTCATAATGATGCCTCATAGCGCTAAGATAATGAAGGGATAAATTAACTCTTTAGAGAGGGGGTCTAGTATAATTATTATTCGTATTATTCCGTAGCCTCCAAGTTTAAGTAGAACAGCTGCTAGTACTATAGACCCTGCAATAGGGGCTTCTACATGTGCTTTGGGTAGTCATAAATGTACCCCATACAGTGGTATTTTTACTAGAAAGGCAATTAAACAACCCGCTCATCAGATTTTATGGCCTCAGGAGTTAAGTAATAGTGGCTGAGCGTACTGAATGACTAACATGGATAAAGTCCCTGTGGATTGTTGGAGAAGGAGCAGAGCAACTAAAAGTGGTAAGGAGCCTGCTAAGGTGTAAAACAGAAAATAGGTCCCTGCGCTGAGGCGCTCAGTCTGATTACCCCATCGGGTGATAATAATAAGGGTTGGGATAAGCGTGGCTTCAAACATGATGTAGAACATGATGATTTCTGTGGCGCCGAATGCTATAATCAAGAAGGTCTGGAGTGAGGCAAGAAGTATAATATAGAGGCGTTGCCGGCTGATTGGCTCAGAATTGACGTGGTTCTGGCTGGCTAAAATTATTAGGGGGAGGAGCCAGCACGTTAATACCAGAAGAGGGGTAGAGAGAGGATCTGTGGCTAAATATAGGTTAGATGTGGTTCATCCGGTTTCCGATGTTCATTTAAGCCATGAAAGGCTAATAAGGGCAATTGAGAGGCCATGGGCAGTTGTGGCTGTCCATAATCATTTGGGGGAGGTTAATCAAATTGTTGGAAATAACATGATTGTAGGTACTAATACTTTTAGCATTGTAGAAGATTAAGGTTTTGTAGTCGGTCGGTACCGTGGGTGCGAGCTGTGGCTACTAGGAGTGCAAGACCCGTGCTTGCCTCGCAAGCAGAGAAGGCTAGAAGTAATATAGGGGCGGTAGAGAAGCTTGTTGATTCAAATTGTATTGCCCATAAGGCTAGGGCAATAAATAATGAGAGCATTATTCCTTCTAGGCACAGTAATGCGGAGAGAAGATGTGTACGGTGAAACGCTAATCCTATAAGCCCTAGAATAAAGGCTGAGCTGAAGCTAAAATGTACTGGTGTCATAAGGGAGTCGTGGACTTAAACCACGATCTTCTGAGCCGAAATCAGAGGTCTTTTTTGGACTAACTCCCTATTCTGCTCATTCTAGGCCCCCTTGGGTTCATTCGTAAATTAGTCCGAGGGTTAGAAGAATTAGAACTGTGGTGGCTCAAAAGAATGTTCCGGTTGGGTTGTGGAGCTGATCTCCTCAGGGCAGGGGAAGGAGGAGAGCAATTTCCAAGTCAAATAAGAGGAATAGGATTGCTACTAAGAAGAATCGTAGTGAGAAAGGTAATCGGGCGGACCCTAGTGGGTCAAAGCCGCACTCGTAGGGCGAGAGCTTTTCTGCGTCTGGGTTTATTTGTGGTAGCCAGAAAGATACAACTGCCAAAATTGATGATAAGGCTATTGTAATAGCAAAGATAGTTGTAATTAGATTCATTATCTTTCCTTGGGGTTTAACCAAGACTAAATGATTGGAAGTCACTTGTACTAACTTTAATACTAGAAAGATATGAGCCTCATCAATAAATTGATACGTAAAGGAATAGTCATACTACGTCAACGAAGTGTCAGTATCAGGCAGCGGCTTCAAAGCCGAAGTGATGTTCGGATGTAAAGTGGTATTGAATTTGGCGGAGAAGGCACACGGCCAGGAAGGTTGACCCAATAATAACATGGAGTCCATGGAAGCCTGTGGCTACGAAGAATGTAGAGCCGTATACTCCGTCTGCAATTGTAAAAGGTGCCTCGTAGTACTCTATTGCTTGAAGGGCAGTAAAGTAAAATCCTAGAAGAATTGTAAGTGCTAAGGATTGAATGGCCTGTTTTCGTTCACCTTCTATGATACTGTGGTGGGCTCAGGTGACTGTTACGCCGGATGCTAGTAGCACGGCCGTATTAAGGAGTGGGACTTCGAACGGGTCTAATGTGGTAACTCCTGTGGGAGGTCAACATCCCCCTAGTTCAGGTGTTGGCGCTAAACTTGAGTGATAAAAGGCTCAAAAGAAGCCCAGAAAGAAGAATACTTCAGAAGTAATAAATAGGATTATTCCATAACGTAGCCCTTTTTGCACCGGCGGGGTGTGATGGCCTTGAAAGGTCCCCTCTCGAATAACATCACGTCATCATTGAAATATTGTAAGAAGCAGAAGAATAAGACCAAGTGTTATTAGTGTTATTGAGTGGAAGTGAAACCAGATTGCTAGGCCGGATGTTATTAGTAGAGCACCGACGGCTCCGGTTAGTGGTCATGGGCTTGGATCAACCATATGATATGCATGTGCTTGGTGGGCCATTAGACGTTTTCTTGCAGGTAGAGGCTTAGGAGCAGCACAAATACGTAGGCTTGAATTATTGCTACTGCGACCTCCAGAAGTGTTAAGAGGAAAAGAACGGCGGCGGTTAGAATGGCTACTGTTGGTATTAGGGGTAGTAGTACAAACACAGCGGTGGCGATAAGTTGAATTAATAGGTGGCCTGCAGTTAAATTGGCCGTAAGTCGGACTCCTAGTGCCAGTGGTCGGATGAACAGGCTAATTGTCTCGATGATAATTAACACAGGGATTAAGGGGATTGGGGTTCCCTCCGGTAATAGATGGCCGAGTGCAACTGTTGGTTGGTTTCGCATTCCAATAATTACTGTTGCAAGTCATAGCGGCACAGCAAGTCCTATGTTTAATGATAACTGTGTTGTGGGTGTAAAGGTATATGGTAGAAGGCCTAGTATATTAATTGTAATAAGGAATACCATTAAAGAGGCCAGTAATAGAGCCCATTTATGCCCTCCTGTATTTAGGGGTATTATTAGTTGATTAGTAAATCGGTTAATAAACCATGTTTGAATGGTAATAAGTCGATTATTTATTCATCGGGATGGGGGAGTTGGGAATAGCGCTCACGGGAGTGCAATTGCAACGGCAATAAGTGGGATTCCTAGGAAGGATGGGCTTGCAAATTGATCGAAAAAACTTACTATCATGGTCAGTTTCAGGGCTCAGTCTTGTGTTTTTCTTCACTTATTGGGGTTGGTTCATTTGGTGCTGTGTGGTTTAGGACTTTGGTCGGAATAACGGTGAGGAAAACGACCCATGAAAATACTAGAATTGCGAATCAGGGGTTGGGATTAAGTTGAGGCATTTCACTAGAGGTGGTCGGTAGTCACCAAACTTTGGCTTAAAAGGCCAACGCTTTGTCCAATAATTAGCTTTCTAGTGAGGCGTCTTCTAGTATTAATGAGGATCAACTTTCAAAGTGTTCCAGTGGGACGGCTTCAACCACAATAGGTATAAAGCTGTGATTGGCTCCACAGATTTCAGAGCATTGTCCATAAAACACACCTGGGCGTGACGCGATAAAGGCAGTTTGGTTTAATCGTCCGGGAACTGCGTCTATCTTTACACCTAAAGATGGGACGGCTCAAGAATGTAATACGTCTTCGGCCGATACTAGCACACGAACCGGTGATTCTATTGGAACTACTATTCGATGATCTGTCTCTAGGAGCCGGAATTGGCCTGGTGTGAGGTCTTGGGTTGGAATCATGTAGGAGTCAAATCCTAGGTCTTCGTAGTCTGTGTACTCGTAGCTTCAGTACCATTGATGCCCTATGGCTTTAATTGTTAGGTGGGGATCGTTAATTTCGTCTATAAGGTATAGAATACGAAGGGAGGGGAGGGCAATTAAAACTAGAATGACAGCCGGTAGGACTGTTCATACAATTTCGATTTCTTGAGAGTCTAAAATATATTTATTGGTAAGTTTAGTTGAGACCATTGCGACGATAATATAAAGTACTAAAGTGCTAATCAGAAATACAATTATTAGGGCGTGGTCATGGAAGTGAAGAAGTTCTTCTATAACGGGTGATGCCGCGTCTTGGAATCCTAGTTGCGTGGGATGTGCCATTAAATCTTGGGTTAAGACATGCTGGGATTTAACCAGCAATTTCACCTCGACAAGGTGATGTAATATTCATATTTTACTAATGTCTCGAAGAAAGTGACAGAGTGGTTATGTGACTGGCTTGAAACCAGTACATGGGGGTTCAATTCCTCCCTTTCTCGTTAATTTGATTGAACTTGCACAAATGCCGGTTCCTCGAATGTGTGATATGGTGGGGGACAACCGTGGAGTCATTCTACGTTTGTTGTAGTTAGCTCTACTGAGGATACTTCTCGTTTGGCAGCAAAGGCTTCTCATAAAATAAACAGAAACATAATTACTGCTACTAGGGAAATAAGCGATCCAATAGATGAGACTGTATTTCATAGGGCATAGGCGTCTGGGTAGTCAGAGTATCGTCGTGGTATTCCTGCTAGGCCTAGGAAGTGCTGTGGGAAAAATGTGAGGTTAACACCAATAAACATTACCCCGAAGTGGATTTTAGTTCAAGTATCATTTAGGGTATATCCTGAAAATAGTGGGAATCAGTGAACGAAAGCTGCTATGATGGCAAATACAGCGCCCATTGATAGTACATAATGGAAATGAGCAACTACGTAGTAGGTATCATGAAGAACAATATCGAGAGATGAATTAGCTAGAACAATTCCTGTTAGTCCACCCACTGTGAAAAGGAAAATAAAGCCTAAGGCTCATAGCATAGGGGTCTCTCATTTAATAGAGCCGCCGTGGAGTGTAGCAAGTCAGCTAAATACTTTTACACCGGTAGGGATGGCAATAATCATTGTTGCGGATGTGAAGTAGGCACGGGTGTCTACGTCTATTCCAACAGTGAATATATGATGGGCCCATACGATAAATCCAAGAAGGCCGATAGCTATTATAGCTCAAACCATTCCTATGTAGCCAAATGGTTCTTTTTTACCGGCGTAGTAGGCTACGACATGTGAAATAATGCCGAATCCGGGTAAAATTAAAATATAGACCTCTGGGTGGCCAAAGAATCAGAACAGGTGTTGGTATAAGATTGGGTCTCCTCCCCCCGCCGGGTCAAAGAATGTGGTGTTAAGATTTCGATCTGTAAGAAGCATTGTGATTCCGGCAGCCAGTACTGGTAGCGATAAGAGAAGAAGAACGGCTGTTACAAGTACGGCCCATACGAAGAGGGGTGTTTGGTACTGGGAGATGGCTGGGGGTTTTATGTTAATAATTGTGGTAATAAAGTTTACTGCCCCTAAAATTGATGAGACACCTGCCAGATGTAGTGAGAAGATTGTTAGATCTACTGATGCCCCCGCGTGGGCTAGGTTGCCTGCGAGTGGGGGATATACTGTTCACCCCGTCCCAGCTCCGGCCTCAACGCCAGAAGAGGCTAATAGTAGAAGGAATGATGGAGGAAGGAGCCAGAAACTTATGTTATTTATTCGTGGGAATGCTATATCAGGTGCGCCAATTATTAGGGGGACGAGTCAATTTCCGAATCCTCCAATAAGAATTGGCATGACTATAAAGAAAATTATAACGAAGGCATGGGCGGTAACAATAACATTATAAATTTGGTCATCACCTAGGAGTGACCCGGGTTGGCTTAGTTCGGCCCGAATAAGGAGGCTTAAAGCGGTTCCCACCATTCCTGCTCAGGCACCAAATACAAGATAAAGGGTACCAATGTCTTTGTGGTTTGTAGAAAAGAATCAGCGTGTAATTGCCACAGGTAGGGTAGCCGAGCGCTCAGGCGGTGGGTTGTAGCCCCGAAGACAGAGGTTTAAGTCCTCTCCCTATCAAAGCCTCGTGGTGAAGTATCACGTTGGATTGCAAATCCAGAAACGCAGAATAATACCCTGCCGGGGCTTTTCCCGCCCTACTAGGCCGCGGCGGGAAAAGTAGGTGGATGCTCGCTGGCTTGAGCGCTTAGCTGTTAACTAAGAGTTTGTAGGATCGAGGCCTTCCCATCTAGAAAGGCCTTAGTTTAACAAAAACATTTGATTTGCAATTAGAAAATGCAAGATAGACTCTTGTAGGTCTTATCAGGGGCTAGAAGATTTTCACTTCTGCTTAGAGCTTTGAAGGCTCTTGGTCTAATGTTATCCTAAGCCCCTAGGTGACTAGCATTATAATAGCTGGAGTTATGGGAAGAAGGCCCAGTGCTAGCGTAGTAGTTAGGGCCAGGGGGAGAGAGGCTTGAGTTGTCTGAACTCGTCAAGGGGTGGCTGAATTAACTGTGTTAGGAGAAATGGTGAGTGTTATCGCATAACAGAGTCGTAAATAGAAGTACAGGCTGAGGAGGGCTGCGAGAGCTATTACTGTGGCGGTAAGGGGGAGGTTCTGTTTCGCTAATTCTTGTAAAATAAGCCACTTTGGTATAAATCCTGTAAGAGGGGGTAAACCCCCTAGCGATAATAATACCAAGGCAGTGGTTGCTGTTAAGATAGGATTTTTTGATCAAATAACTGCGAGGGTGCTAATTTTTGTGGCGGAGGAGGTTTTTAGGGTAAGGAAGGCTGCGGATGTTATAAAGATATATGTTAGCAGTGCAAGGAGGGTGAGTTGGGGGGCATACTGGAGGACAATAATCATTCAGCCCATATGTGCAATTGAGGAGTAGGCTAAAATTTTCCGGAGCTGGGTTTGGTTTAGTCCTCCTCAACCACCAATTAGTGTAGATAGTAGGCCTAGGGCTGTTAGTAGTAGGGGGTCAATAGCTTGAGCTGTTTGAATAATGAGAGCAAGTGGGGCAAGTTTTTGTCAGGTTGATAAAATTAGTCCGGTTAAGAGATCTAATCCCTGTAAAACCTCAGGTATTCAGAAGTGTATTGGTGCTAATCCAATCTTAAGTGCTAGGGCGGCGATAACTATTGCGCTGGCAATCGGATTTGATATATTACTCATATCCCACCCCCCCGTGATTCAGGCATTTGTCATGCTTGCAAATAGAATTATAGCTGCTGCGGTGGCTTGGGTTAGAAAGTATTTTGTGGCCGCCTCCACTGCGCGGGGATGGTGGTGCTGTGCCATTAGGGGAATAATTGCTAAAGTATTGATTTCTAGTCCTATTCAAGCTAGCAGTCAGTGGGAGCTAGCAAAGGTTAGGGTTGTTCCTAATCCTAGGCTGGACAACAGGGTTATAAGTACGTAGGGGTTCATTGATGGAGGAGGGATTTTAACCGTCATGTTCGGGGTATGGGCCCGAAAGCTTAATTAGCTGACCCCATCTTAGAAAGTGGTGTAGAGGAAGCACTAAGAGTTTTGATCTCTTGGGCATGGGTTCGACTCCCTTCTTTCTAAGAACTGAGGGGATTTTAGCCCCTATCAGCCACTCTATCAAAGTGGTCCCTGGGCATTCGGGCACAGTTCCTAAGCTAGAATTGTGGTGGGAGGCCCGCTAGTGCGATAGGAAGGGAAATGTGTCATAATACAAGCGCCAGTGTCAGCGGAAGAAAATTCTTTCATACCAGGTGTATAAGCTGGTCATACCGAAATCGTGGATAAGAAGCTCGGACTCACAGAAATACCACAGATAATAATGCGGCTTTAATTATTAGGCCAACCGTTGTTAGTTCTGGTATACCTGGAAAGTGTGATGTCCCTATAAATAACACGGCGGACAGGGTGTTTATTAATAAAATGTTTGCATATTCGGCTAGGAAGAATAAAGCAAAGGGTCCTCCTGCATACTCTACGTTGAAACCAGAGACAAGCTCTGACTCACCCTCTGTTAGATCAAAGGGCGCGCGGTTAGTTTCTGCTAGGGTTGAGATATATCATATTGCGGCGAGAGGCCATGCAGGGGCTAGTAGTCAAATACTTTCTTGTGCTGTATTAAACGTTTGGAGAGTATAGCCGCCAGAAAAGACAATTACTGAGAGGAGAATAAGCCCCAGGCTTACTTCATATGAAATTGTTTGGGCAACCGCCCGGAGGGCGCCAATTAGTGCGTATTTTGAATTTGATGCTCAGCCGGATCCAAGAATAGAATATACTGCAAGGCTTGACAAAGCCAAAATAAATAGGACCCCTAAGTTGAGGTCAATGACGGGGTAAGGTATGGGCATGGGTGCCCATAGCGTCATGGCTAAGGTCAGTGCAAGGATAGGAGTAGCTAAAAATAGGAAGGGGGAGGAAGTAGAGGGGCGGATGGGCTCCTTAATAAACAGTTTTAATCCATCGGCGATAGGTTGTAATAGTCCATAAGGTCCAACTACGTTAGGGCCTTTACGTAGTTGCATATATCCCAATACTTTTCGCTCTAGAAGGGTTAGGAAGGCTACGGCCAATAGGACGGGCACAATATAGGCGAGTGGGTTAATTAGGTGGCTCATTAGGGTGTTTAGCATGAACTGGGAAGAGGATTTGAACCTCTGATTTAAAGGGCTTAGGCCTTTCGCAATTTACCATGCTCTGCCACCCCAGTATGTCCTTATCTTGAACGGTAGGGGTTTTGGCCCTCCCTTTACTTAATTTATTTGTTTTCATCAATTTGGGGCGGGGCGTGCCTTAAGCATGGGCCCCTCTTTTCCAATCCTTTCGTACTAGGAAAAGTAGCGTTACAGATAGAAACTGACCTGGATTGCTCCGGTCTGAACTCAGATCACGTAGGACTTTAATCGTTGAACAAACGAACCCTTAATAGCGGCTGCACCATTAGGATGTCCTGATCCAACATCGAGGTCGTAAACCCCCTCGTCGATATGGACTCTGGGAGGGGATTGCGCTGTTATCCCTAGGGTAACTTGGTTCGTTGATCGATCACTGTGGTCGGATCATTTTTGGTCAGATATTCTGCGGCTTATAAATGTCTTTATTAGCTTTAGGGGTTTGTCCCAGCCCACTCGGAGGCTTGTTTTTCCTCCGCGGTCGCCCCAACCGAAGGTAAAATTTTATCTGCCACTAAGTTCTTACTTTTTATGGAGTTGTTTAACGTGGGTAAATTTGTACCTTAAGCTCCAAAGGGTCTTCTCGTCTTGTATAGTCATACCCGCTTCTGCACGGATAGATCAATTTCACTGACTTGATAGGGGAGACAGTTAAGCCCTCGTCTAGCCATTCATACAGGTCTCTATTTAAGAGACAAGTGATTGCGCTACCTTTGCACGGTCAAAATACCGCGGCCGTTGAACCCGTAGTCACTGGGCAGGCTGGACCTCCTATACTCAGTTTAGTTGCAGGAGGCGATGTTTTTGGTAAACAGGCGAGGCTTGTGTTTGCCGAGTTCCTTCCCTATCCTTTAGTCTTTCCTTTATAAAATAGCACTCCAGTGTGGGATTAACGATCATTTTAACTGTGAGTTCTTCCTGAAATTTTTGTTGTTCACATTGCCCTCTTGGGTTGGGTTCGTTAAGTTCCAGTGGTTTGTCCGATCTGGTTTACACTTGTGCAAGGAGAAGCGCAGGTCTTCTTGTTACTCATTCTAGCATAATCTCTTCCATGCGGGCATGGGTTGATCTGATATAATTAGGGGAATAAGATTTTTTATCGGTATAATAAACTTCTTTCTGTCTGAGCTTTAACGCTTTCTATTTAGGTGGCTGCTTTTAGGCCCACTAAAACAGTATGTTTTATATATTATGATCTTTATCCTCCTGTAAAGGTTGTATCCTTTGTTAAAAGGGCTGTACCCCTTTCAACTAACTCTCATATATCTCCCTTGAGTATCTTAATAATATACGTATTGATCTGGGGCGTATGAGGCTGAACTTCTATCCACTTCTCAGATAACCAGCTATCACCAGGTTCGGTAGGTCTGTCACTTCTACCCGGAGCTCTTCCCACTCTTTTGCCACAGAGACGGGTTAGCCCTAAATAATATAGGCTGTCTCGGGGTAGCTCACCTGGTTTCGGGGTTTCAAACTAAAGGTCTCTTTGCTTGAGGGTGCTGGCTAAATCATGATGCAAAAGGTACAAGGTTTAGTCTTTGTTTCTTGGTGCTTATATGGGTTGTTTCATTTCTCTTTCAGCTTTCCCTTGCGGTACTTTCTCTATTGCTTTAGGTTGAACCTTTTCCGTCTCCCGTACTTAGGCAAAAAAATGGTTTAGTTTATGGTGTTAGGCCATGTTTTGTTATAAATATTGTCGAATTATATTAGTAATTAAGCTAGCTGTTTGGCTCAGGGCGACCCAATTTGCATGGATGTCTTCTCGGTGTAAGTGAGATGCTTGACTAACTCAGCCACACCCTGAATTTAATCCAAGTGCACCTTCCGGTACACTTACCATGTTACGACTTGCCTCCCCTTGTCAGCGCTTTGGTATTAAATATCTTTATTGCATTTTGACAGGGGAGAGTGACGGGCGGTGTGTACGCGCCTCAGAGCCGGGTTCAAAAGGACACTCTGTTTCCTTTTTACTACTAAATCCTCCTTCAAGCACTATTTCATGTTGCATGTCCGTAGTGTTCTATAATAGAAAATGTAGCCCATTTCTTCCCGCTTCGTACGCTACACCTCGACCTGACGTTCTGGGTTGTGCCCATTTTGCTTACTTTTATTGCCTTCACAGGGTAAGCTGACGACGGCGGTATATAGGCTGGGGTGGCTAGAAGTGGTGAGGTTTAACGAGGGTTATCGGTTCTAGAACAGGCTCCTCTAGGGGGGTCTAAGGCACCGTCAGGTCCTTTGGGTTTCAAGCTAATGCTCGTAGTACCCGGGCGGATGTCTAATTGTAGTGGGACATCTAGGTTTATGGCTGAGCATAGTGGGGTATCTAATCCCAGTTTGTTTCTCAGCTTTCGTGGTGTCAGGTGGGCTTTTCTAAAGCTACTTTCGTATATTGGGCTTCGGACACCTAGAAGCGTATGACAGCCAAAGGGCCATTCGGCTTTATTGCTTGCGTTCCTTAACCACCCTTTACGCCGTTGTACTATCAACTAGGGCCTCTCGTTTAACCGCGGTGGCTGGCACGAGTTTTACCGGCCCTCTTAACCCTGACTGAGTCAAGTTTTCACTCATGGCTTAATATTTATCACTGCTGAATTCCCTTGGGGGTGTGGCTTGGCCAGGCGTCTTGGGCTAAAAATTTGTGCCTGATGCCCGCTCCTCGTCCCCGGGCAGGGGATTAAGGGCGTACTCACAGGACTGCGGAGACTTGCATGTGTAAGTTGGGTTAGAGCTGATAATAAGGTCAGGACCATGCCTTTATGCATGCGGAGCTTCTCAGGGCCCATCTTAACATCTTCAGTGTTATGCTTTGTATTAAGCTACGCTAGC